AATGAAGCATAGGTATCCCCACAATATCATTAGAATTTTCTGAAAGGTAACTATCTCGGTTTCATATATGGAATTCATATAGAATCTTTGAAAAAGACTTTTTTCCATAAGAAAAAAGAACTTACTATCTTTGGGATCTGATGCTACACCGCTGCTCAATACCTTAGTGGATCGACTCTATTACATAAGTTGATTCCTAACTTTTGTCCCATATCATGACATAAGTAAGCAGTTCTTAACTGTATCGACTCAATAGCTCGCTAATTGATCTTTACGGTGCTTTCTCTATCAATTTGATCCTTTATCCATAGAATATAGTATATAGGCTGCACTCATTTTTTTTTTCTTCCTATTTTGGTTCTCGTGAAGTCTCTTTCCTTGCTACAGCTGATAAAAATCGTTGCTTTGGACGATGCATTATGTAGAAAGCCTATTTTTTCTAGTATTTACTAGCCAATTTGATCTTTGCTTTTTTTCCTTATTTCTATAGTGGAGATAGTCGCACGTAATGACAGATCACGGCCATATTATTAAAAGCTTGTGGTAAGAATGGGTTTCGTTCTAGTGCCCGGAAATAATATTCCAAAGCCTTTGTATGCTCTCCATTGCTTGTGTGTATAAGGCCTATGTTATAGAGTATATAACTTCGATCATAGGGATCAATTTCTGGTCGCGTAGCTTCATAATAATTCTGTAAAGCTTCCGCATAATTTCCTTCGGATTGAGCCAACATCCGTTACGGTCGTTCATTCTATTCAAAAAATCTCCGTTCCAGAACCGTACATGAGATTTTCATCTCATACGGCTCCTCCCTTCTGCGCATAGTACTAAGGGGAATAATCCATAGAATAAAAATTGAACTATTCTCATCTCATTATGAACTGAAAGGAACTAGTATTTTTACAAGAAATCTCTAGTCAGCCTTCCCGCAAGAGGTTTTTTCTTAACACCAATCATATTAGTGTTAGATATAAATGGTAACTCCAACAATTTCTTTGTTCTCAACGCCTTCTATTTCCAGGAATTAGTCACTTCAACGATCTTTGATGGTTATACGGGTATCCAAAGTACAAACGAGATGGATGTTTGTTGTCCCAACCATTCTTGTTAGTCCCGATACCGATAAGGAAAGGGGGAATTTATAACAAAGTTTTTGTGTTGTTGATTCCTAGGTGTAGTGCTTTTTCCCTTATGCCGTCTATTGGTACTAATGTAGTGTAGGATTGACCCGCAATACAGAACCCATAGGTGTAACCTTTCGCTCAATACTCAAATCAACAATTGAAACATCTGAGGCTGCATCAATCGAGGATACACGATAGAAGGAATTGTTCTATCTCCAAACTTCACCTTCACCGAGCGTAGGTTTATTTCAAGAATTTCGTTCTTTCTATACCGAACCACGTCTCTTTCTCGTAAGACTGAGGTGAGGGCTAAAAAAAACAAGAAAAAATAATCAAATCGCACCATCTCTGTAATAGGTAAATGCCTTTTTTTCTCCTGAAGTTGTCGGAATTATTCGTAATAAGATATTGGCTACAATTGAAGAGGTCTTATCAATAAAATTTCCATTTATATGAGATCTAGGCATAATTAGCAATCCATTCTAGAATTCTTTTCATTACCCCTGGGGAAAATGATCCCACAAACAAAGCAAAGGAATTATACAGTACGAAATAACATAAAAACAGACTAATTTTATTCTAATAAATAGATATTAAATAGATATGGGCTTTCCACTTAAATTGTCCCCTTTTGTTTGGGAAAGATATGAGATATTGGAATCAGATTGATTTCATTCCCATTTTTGTAGTATACCAATGAGCGGAACTATTACTATTTCATCTAAGTTAAATAACCAAGGACTTTTTTTACTACAGATTCTGATAACTCGAGAAGTTTTGATTTGGTTATGATCCAAAGAGAAAAAAGAATGGAATAATCATTCCATGAAAAAATAGAGTAGAGTAACCATACCTTCTGTTTGCATAAGGTGTATACACCACGCCATACAATCGAAATATCAAAATCCATGGGACGATTCATAAATTTGGAATAGACCCGCGGGGTAGCTGATGAATGAGAGAAGTTTTTGTTGAGAAATATTAAATGGGAAAGGAATTCTTCCTATGGAACTAGTGATCCGGTCGTACCTGTACTGCAGTAATATGAATAACTCGCTATTCACTCAGTTTCTGGTCAATAATAAGATTATGTAGGAGAGATGGCCGAGTGGTTCAAGGCGTAGCATTGGAACTGCTATGTAGGCTTTTGTTTACCGAGGGTTCGAATCCCTCTCTTTCCGTTTCTGTTAATTCACCAATGTTATCGACCACAATGTATCAAATCAAATAACAATTGAAACCATTATTCCAGCAATAAGACCCTTATTTGATAGAAATTCTCTATTCCTAATTATTGTGGTTATAAAATAGGAAAGAGCAAAAAAGAAAAAAATCCTACTGTTGATCCATTTGTGATAGGTGAAAAAATGCGGATG